AGTCATACTATTACATTATTTATATTGACAATTCCAAAAAACTGTTCATACTATGATCATAGTATGATGGCAGTCGGGCGTGTATGCCCCCATCGTCTAGCGGTTCAGGACATCTCTCTTTCAAGGAGGCAGCGGGGATTCGACTTCCCCTGGGGGTAGGGTACTACGAAAGGAAGTTTCTCATAAATTCTCAATTATCAGTAATCCTAGAATTGATTCTTCCTGGGTCGATGCCCGAGCGGTTAATGGGGACGGACTGTAAATTCGTTGGCGATATGTCTACGCTGGTTCAAATCCAGCTCGGCCCAATAATTCGCCGCTCCATCAGTATGATATAACCAATTTCTCCTCCATAAATGGAGGATATGGAATAATATATGGAGAAATAAATAGTCATTTTTTTTATCTATCCCATCTTTTTTTACCCACTAGTTCTGATCTTTCTAACGATCTAAATTCATGATTTTTAAGTATCATGAAACATGAAAGGGGTAAAAAAAGAGTCCTTTTTTCTCATTGAAAGATTTATTATAAATCTTGTGACAATAAAATAACTACAAGATTTTTAGTAATCAATGTCGCTCTTACTATAGTCTATATTCATGTGGGTAGGATATCAGTATATCATTTGTATCTCTGTTACAACACGGTGAACGAATAGGATATTTGAGGGAAACCAATATGTATACTGTATACCTCACTGGGATTGTAGTTCAATTGGTCAGAGCACCGCCCTGTCAAGGCGGAAGCTGCGGGTTCGAGCCCCGTCAGTCCCGAACTAGGATACGATGAATTTAGCAATTCATCTTTCCTTTTTTTCCCTCAAAAAGGAAAGATGAAGCAACCAAAATCTAAACTACTTTTTTTTTTTCAATAGCTCTTGATCAATGAAAAAGTACTTTTGCGATTAAACCAATCCTACTCTCCTATTATTTTAGTATCCATATAGCATATAGCTACGATTTTCTTTTATGTAGTTCCTCTCAATTATTAATATATTATTAATGATTAATGGAAAATAATCTATTTCATTCTCATTCAAATAGCACACTGCATTTTTTATGTATACGCGTCAGTACAGTACCAATTCCAGAATTGAGAAAATAAAAACCAAACAAGGTCCTTTTTAATAAATTTGTTGGAATATTATATCTTTTCTTTTATAGTAGGATCCATATTTATCATATTTTTCTGTATTCAAAATGGGACCATCACAAAAAAACTTAGTTTATAATTAACTTAACACGTCGTTTTTTGATTTGGTATGGATAAAGGATCTTCCTATGTTATACTATTTAATTCTCGACTATGAATCGATTTGATAGCTCATATATTGTTATTCGTAATATTGATCCGATTCAGTATCATTAGGATATAATTCATCCCATTTAATTTATAGGAGTCAAATTTCTCATCTCTATGGGATTAGATCCCGAGTTATTGCGAAGCAAAAAAAACAATGAGATTATGGAAGTAAATATTCTCGCATTTATTGCTACTGCACTCTTTATTCTAGTTCCTACCGCTTTTTTACTTATTATCTACGTAAAAACTGTAAGTCAAAATGATTAAAACTTATTAGTTCTTATCAATGATTGAAGAAATTAAAGGGATTCAAACTCCAAATCTTAAATGAAATAATCAGACTGGAATCAACACTATCTAAGATAGTATGTTAGAAAGAACTAATATGAAACTATAATTTTTCATTTTTTTTTTTAATATTCTAATTCTATTTATAAAAATAGAATTAGAATATTAAAAAGCTTATATTAAATATAGTATAAGTATCTCTTTATTATTCATATTTACCAATACCAAAGAATTCTTTTTAGAATTCCCAAAAATTTCTTGTATTAATTGAACCATTAACAAAAGATCCGAAGAGATCCATGGTAACTTCTTCGAATTTTGAAAAGAGAAAGGAATAGTGGACCCACTGATGTGTCATGCTTAAACGGGAAATCGATAAAGCATAAATCAAATTTCTAGGAGTCTAAAATGTTAAATGTGCAATATGCGGATCAATCAACGCAAGAAAAATCTTATTTTATTATGTGTGGGACCTCTTTGTACAACCAAACCACTAGTGGTTTCCAGTAGAAAGTATATATCACCGTACATAATAGCAGAAGAACATTTTTTTATAACAGTAAAAGTAAAGAAAGAGAGAAACAAATAAAAATAAAGAAAAAAGGGGAATTGGTTCTTTCTCACTGTAATATCCATAATTCTCATTCTTGTAAGAACATATTTAATTTATCAAATCAAACAAAACAGAATATTTAGTAAGAACTCCGTTGGAAAAAATCCTATCATACGCATCCTGTTGACTTGACTTTCGAAATACAACTATGAGAATAATTAATTTGTAGTTTGATTTTAAAATGGTTCCCGAAAGAATGAATTAAACAATTGATACAATTCGATTACTCAAACTCAATTAGTAGTACCCTTAAAGTCCACTTCTTCCCCACACGACGAGTGAAAGGGAAAATGTAAAGACTACCATTAAAGCAGCCCAAGCGAGACTTACTATATCCATGTAAATTATGTCCCCTATCTTTTTTATGAAATGAAGGAATTATTCCATTATTGATTACCAATCATAGTGGAATCCATGGTGCAGAGTCAAAATCCGATTTTGACTTAAGGCTATTGATGAAGCAATCCCATAAATCCGCTCGTAAGAAGTTGCTATATTTATTTTATAGTATAGGAACTCCGGTAGAATAGAATCGAAAAGCATTAAGTACAAATATGATCTACACTCTTCGGAAATATCAATGGAATGTCCTTAATGGAAGATGTAAAGTATCTTCAATCCTTTCCACAACTACAAAATGGATTTCTTATCAGCTTATTCAATCTAATTCCAGACTAAGTAGTCAGTAAACAGTACCTGGGGTCAGGTAATTAGGAAAATCTTATAATCTTTCCTATAACCTGTCGTGAACATTAGCAGCTAAAATTTCGAATACTTTAGGAATCCTTGGATACCAGAATTTCTGATTTCTTACTTTCATAGTTCTGAATCTCAACTCTTACTATTGATAAATCAAATAAATGGCCCAAAACCAACCCTTAACTTAAAACAGAAAAGTGGGGTTTGCTTTATACCTATTGATACCGGTTTTGTCTGCACCCGGAATCCTTTTTTCTTTGAGGAAAGTATTTATAGTCTTTTCTGAAACCCATGGATTCCTTAAGTATCGATAAGGCCTACTTATACTCGTTTTCTGTCTCTGCTCCTGCCTATTAGACAAGAATTCGTCAAGTTAGATTTCGATTAGCGGGATAAGAAATCCTGAGTCTTTTATTGATCAGGCGACACCCAGATTTGAACTGGGGGTAAAGGATTTGCAGTCCCCCGCCTTACCACTTGGCCATGTCGCCAAAACGATACAAAATTCATATAAATATCCTACATATTCTATAATATTCCTAATTTTGTAGGAGGGATTGCTGAACCATTGGTTTCTTTCTTTTTATTTGATTTATATCTTGAATCCCCCGTTGCGCTGATTCCAAAAAAGTTTTTTTTTATTGTATCCAATTGAAATCATTCTCTTCAACTGAACGTATCCCAATATATAACAATTAAAAACTTTTCCTCTGTTTTCAATATAAAATAAAAAAGAAATCATTTCTGACTTAAAAAAATTATGTCAAATTGTTAACTATTTACTTTGAATTAATATAATGAACGGTTTAAAAATTAGTATCTCAAATTTTCCTTAATGACATAAGAAAAGAAAAATGGTTTACAACCGATTAGTATCAATTATTTCAATAATCAATCCTTTTGTAATTATAACAACAATTATGTATATATGTAAACCCTAGAACAGAAATTTTTACACGGATATCGAGTCAGGTATTTTATTCACATATTTTTCTATAGAGAGTCATCATGCTTTAATTTTTCATTGAGTAGAAAAAAAAAAGGTCAATTATGATATAGCGCGGCCTATGTTGCTACAAACGGAACCACCATAAAAGATGGAATATATGGATAGCTATATAACTATATTGGCATGTACTTACTAAAAAAAATTTCTCTTACCTGCTTCTTCAATCATATTCTATGAATTATACTACTAAAAACAATCCGTGAACTTTTTTCGGGCATTAAATTAAGTGTTAAAACAAAAGTAAACTCTATACTGCTCCTGATTATATTATTTTGTCTTTATATCATTCACAGAGAGCAGATTAAATCTGGAATCCATTTTTTTTGATAACCAATCCATCTGATTGTAATATCATAATAGGTAGAAATTAGATCAATTTTGCTATTCTATACAACAAACAAGACTCCATAACTCTACTCTAAGTGACATAATTTTCTTCCAGGAATGTTTTATCAACCCATTTTCGTTTGTATACGCTGCAAAGCAAATTTGAATTTGCGTCGAAAATTCCCTTTATTCTTTCGTTCCGTCTCTGTTCATAGGTATGAAATACATAAAAAATATGAATTGGGTGGAGTTGGCTAAAATTTCATGTGATTCAGTAAACAGAATATACATTCCATCATTGCTAAATCGATTCATACGCTTATGGTTCGGTGAAGGGTAAGCCAATAATGGGATTTTTTCGATAAACGGGAAACTTAAGATTAAGATGCTCCGGGATGGAAATGAGGAAATGTCCACAATACCGGGATTTAGCCAGATACAATTTGAGGGATTTTGTAGGTTCATTAGTCAGGGCTTGATGGAGGAATTTCATAAATTTCCTAAAATTGAAGATACAGATCACGAAATTGAATTTAAATTATTTGTGGAAAGATATCAATTGGTAGAACCTTTGATAAAAGAAAGAGATGCTGTGTATGAATCACTCACATATTCTTCTGAATTATATGTACCTGCGGGATTAATTTGGAAAACGGGTAGAGATACGCAAGAACAAACGGTATTTATTGGAAACATTCCTTTAATGAATTCCATGGGAACTTTTATAGTAAATGGAATTTACAGAATTGTGATCAATCA